CTCTTCTTTTGTATTTCATTAATTGACTTTCCTTTAATTAAGACGAAATTCTCTAAAAACAAACACCCGCTTTCTTGAAAATATCATAAACAGTTCCTGTAGGTTGAGCACCTTTTTCAAGAAAAAATAGAATAGCAGGAATATTTAAATACGTTTGATTATTTATCGGATCATAAAAACCCACTTTCCGAAGATCTCTTCCTTCTCTTCGGGATCGAACATCAATTGCAACGATTCGATAAACGGCTCATTGGGATAGACGTAGATAAACTAGAACCCCCCCTAGAAACGTATACGAAGCTTTCTCTTCGTACGGCTCGAGAAATTAGAAGATATGTCTATGTATACAATTCGAATGTCAAATAGATCTATAAAAGCATTAAATCAAATAAATTAGACTAAGATTATTTAATACTTTTTTATTCTTCTTTTTCTTTATCAAAAAAAAAAGCATTTGTATTCTCAAAACTCAAGTTGAGTAACTCGGAAATATGAAATAGCTCAAAAGAAAACCCTTATGTATTTGATTTTTTGAGTGGTCTCTAACCCCTTTTTCTTTGTCTCATTTAGAATATATTTGGACTCCTTATTCTTGATCGAGTTGTCGAGACAATTAAAAAAAAGATATTTCCTTGTTCCAAAATATTTTATCTTTGCCTTGAATCATTGGGTTTAGACATTACTTCGGTGATTTTTAATCGTTTCAAAATGGCAGCAACACGGCCCTTTTTCTGATTTATTTCTATCAAAGAATCATAAACGGTTGATTCCCGCAAGATACACTTTTGATCAAAAGAGTTTCACTAATTCCAACAAATTTTCCTTTTTTGGATTTGAAACTTGCTCGAATTGGATCCTTTCGATTTAGAAATCGAAAATAGACTACACTTACGAAGTTGTTCCAACTTATTAATTGGCACTAACCCTAGATCCTTGCCCTGAGAAATGAATCAATACTTTCTACTCGAGCTACATCACATACTGTTTACACTACAACCCAAGAAAAAATGAGGTTTCGAGTGGAACAGAACAAAGGATGTCGAGCCAAGAGCACCTTCATTCCTATATAATAAAAAGGGTGGGTGTAAGAATCCACAACTGATCATGTCCTTCAAGTCGCACGTTGCTTTCTACCACATCGTTTCAAACGAAGTTTTACCATAACATTCCTCTAGTTTGGAACTGATATGTAATTGATTCAATTAGGGAATCATGAATAGTCATTTGTTCGGTCGTTCCATTGGTTTCTAAAGAAGTCTTAGAAAGAATTCACTTTAATCCTCGATTTTCTTTTTATTGGATGAATGCAATATTGCAATATTTTTTTTTTATTTATTAATTATTAATTTCGAAATATTAGGAAGAAAAAAGTTCTTTGTATTGAATCTACATTGCATCTTCAAGTAACTTGAGAGGATATATTCAACAATCTTAGACTTCTTCGAATATCAAATACTCATAAGAAATCATTCAATTCAAATAGTTATTGAATTGAAAAAAAAAAACCTACCTGGATATCACTATTTGAATAAAGTTTTCCTAAAGATTGCATTTATCATCATAAATAATTCATCTTTGAATTAAACCTCAGTGATTAAAAAAATATAGATAGATAGAAAAAGAAATTTATTTCTTTTTTTCGTGGAGTGAATAAAAAAAAGTTGATGTAAAGGAAGATTTAGGCTCTTTTTCTTTGATTTCATACTGAAAAAGAAAATCATAAAAAAAAGAATTCCCTCTATCAGATAGACTGAACAATTGTCATTGGAATGAATTATGAATATTCAATATAGAATATTTCAAATTAACGGATCCAAAATCTTTTTCAAAAAACCAAAAAACGTTATCACTGAAATAGAACGACAATAATACATTAAGCATTTCCTCATTTTACGCGTAGTTTCTTTGACTGGTGGGGGTTCGTTCAATAATTTTTATTTAAAGCAAGGGGAATAGAATATAGGATGTATGAATTACCCCCCTGTATATATTATTACATATATTTACAATTATATATGAGAACCAAATCAAATACGAAATGAAATACCTAAAAATGAGGTTCAAAGAAAATAGATACGTTATATGTATGTAACTTGATTATTTCTTAATCCAATTTGTACAAGCACAGCTAGTTAAATTGCTATCTTACATTGTTAATTAATTCTTATTATATGGGACGTAAGGCTTTTCGAAGTAACTAACTTAAACTTCAATATGAATATTCAATATTCAAAGGATAAGGGGATGGACATACGATGAAAAGCGCATTCAACCTCTTTTGCAACCCCCTTTTTTCTTTATTTCCAATTCTTCGAATCTAGATTCCTAGATCACAACTCGATTCAGTTTCATCTATATGTATCTTAGTTGAATTTAATTTGTGAAAAAATAGGATTTAAAGAAGAATAGAATCATTAAAAATCAGAAACAAGAATCACATAATATCCAATATTTAACTCTTAAAGAGTAGAGAAGGTAGTTCAAAAAGAAAACCTTTCTTTATTGTGATAATAGATATTTCTCTACTCTGTTTCTATCTATATATAGAATAGGTATTCCCTGGGACGGAAGGATTCGAACCTCCGAATAGCGGGACCAAAACCCGTTGCCTTACCACTTGGCCACGCCCCATTTCAATTTCTATTCAATACTACTAAACAGTAGTATTGTTTTTGGTTGTTCGTCAATTCCAATCTAAAATAAATATCTATGGACTCTATTGTTCCTAGGGTTTTGACACGTGTAGATATACAATGAAGCTGAATTTATTGATCATTACATATAATTCAATTAAGATATTGTATAAAAGTATGATTTCTTCTATTCTTTTTTGAGAATTGAAGGATTTTTGATTGGGTGAGTTCAAAGAAGGATTTTTTGGTATCCCTTACTTTTTTTTTCATTTTTAAGGGATATCAATTATCAATAACAATAACTCAATCAAAATACAATTATCTCCAAGTCCAAGAAAAAAAAAATGTTTGTTATGCTTAATATCTTTAGTTTGATCTGTATCTGTCTTCATTCCACCCTTTATTCAAGTCGTTTTTTCTTAGCCAAATTGCCTGAGGCCTACGCTTTTTTGAATCCAATCGTCGATTTTATGCCAGTAATACCCCTTCTCTTTTTTCTCTTAGCCTTTGTTTGGCAAGCTGCTGTAAGTTTTCGATGAGATCTTTAATACTGTCCTAGACATGATTTATTCGAAAAAAAAAATTGGAACAATGGATAAGATCGGATAAGTCTTACAGCATGAACCCTCGATTCAAACAATTCTTAGATAGCTGCAAAAAAAATGAAAGACTCGACTCTTATTCCAAATGAATTTCTGAAAATTCTTTTTGATTTTTGATTTCGAGAAACCATTTTGTTTATTGGTGTCAAAATAGGATATGGGGTATAAAAATGGAGAATCTATTCTCTTTTTTTTTTGAAAAAAAAAGATCTTGGAGATTGTGTAATGCTTACTCTCAAACTCTTTGTTTACACAGTAGTGATATTTTTTGTTTCTCTCTTCATCTTTGGATTCCTATCTAATGATCCAGGACGTAATCCTGGACGTGAAGAATAAAAAGGCCTTTCTTTTTACTTGCTTAATTTTTCAATGTTCTTACTTAGGATTTTATCCTATTGTACATCCTTATTTATTATATGAAATAAAACAAAAACAAAGGAAAGGTTTTGAAAAAAAGAATAAATAAAATAACAAGTCATCAACGGAAACGGAAAGAGAGGGATTCGAACCCTCGGTACGAAAAACTCGTACAACGGATTAGCAATCCGACGCTTTAGTCCACTCAGCCATCTCTCCCAATTGAAAAAGGATAATTACTATCTTACATTACACAAAAAGTAAGGCTTGAAAAAAAGCCTTTCTTTTCTTTATCTCTCTTTATTTTTTTTTACTCTATTAATATATACAACTTTAATATATACTACTTTTATAAGCAATCCCATTTAGATAAATATAAGCAATCCCATTTAGATAAAGAAATGGTTCTAAAGAGATATTTCGAATAAAAAAAAAATAAAAAAGCAAGAATACCTCTTCTTCCGAAAGAGCTTTTTTTCTTTTCACGGCCTGGCCTGGTCAGTACCTAGCCGGGCCATTTTTTGTTCCATTCCAAATCATAGATATAGATAAAATGATTTGTTTGAAAACAAAAATGTTTATTATTGATTATTGAAACAACAATCAGAAGAAGGGATCTTTCCATTCCTATGATATGGAATTTCATTCTATAGAATCAAAGTGTCATTTTTTATTATTATATTATTATTCTTTCTTTTCTTATTTTTTTTCCTTTACTGGAAAAAAAGAAAAAAAAATAAGGAACTGTGGATTGTTGTGCAATGCATTCTTATGTCATAACATAAATAGTTTTATCGAGCCCTATCTGTTCTGTCAAAAATCCTCCAGCAAAAGAAAGAACTTGTTCTTTCTTTATTTTAATTTTGAATTAGGAGTGCTCTTTTACTAATCTGATTAGGTTTACTGACAAAACCAAAACAAACATGTCAATGCTATAATTTTCATCATTATTTTGTTTTGGATCCTATCTTGATTACGTCCGATTACCTTTTTTTGTTCGACAAAAGTTTCATTTATATACAATAATCCCATTGTAGCGGGTATAGTTTAGTGGTAAAAGTGTGATTCGTTTTATTAATCCCTTTTATAGTTAAGGGATCCCTCGGTTTGATTTGATTCATATTCCGAAGAAAAACTTTATTTCTTAAAAGGATTTAATCCTTTACCTCTCAACGAAGGATTCGAGGAAAAATATACATTCTCGTGATTTGTATCCAAGGGTCAATTAAAAATGGAAAATTGGATTATTTAATTGCGAAACATAATTTTTTTTTGAATTGGATCAATACTTCCAATTTAATGAGTATTAGTAAAGGATCCATGGATAAATATAGAAAAACGTATTTCTAATCGTAACTAAATCTTCCATTTTTTCTTTTTCGATAGGAAAGATTGGAGCAAAATAGCT